TTTCAAAAAAAGGATTATTTCGTTCCTGATAGTCATTTTTGAATCTGTGGATAGGAGTATACTCTGAATCGGAATCGTGGGTAGTACTGCTTGATCATTTCTACTAACTTAAAGCCCCAATTACTATTCTTTTTATGTTATGTAAAAATTCCTTTTGGATAATTTACATAAAAAATCTCCATTACTAATCCTTTATGTATTTTGGTGTTCCTAACCATCCACTGATTTTTGCTCAATCACCCGTTATGGTAATACATAGAAACGATAGTGAAAACTCTATGTGGTTGATCTTTTGAGTTGAACCCGCTTCAAGCCAGGATGACTAATCAACCAATCTTGGGGTAAAAGTCTTGCTTCTATTTACTTTTTTTTTATTCTTGTACGTAGGAAATGAGACTCAATCTTTTTACTGCTAATTTCTAAGCTGTTTTCTTTCACTCATACAACTATCTGATTTATGTCATCAAACTGAATGATGAATAAAAAAAGGAGATATCTATTCAATTTCTTTTCGAAAAAGAAAGGAATAAAGAAAAGTTTCTGTTTTAACGAATCGCACGTAGAGATATTGATAACACACAAAGGGTTAATGGTATTTCATAACTAATCGATTGAGCAGCGGCTCGTAGACCACCTAAAAAAGAATATTTATTATTTGATCCATATCCTGACATAAGGAGTCCAATAGGAGCAATACTGGAAATGGCAATCCATAAAAAAACACCGATATTGAGATCAGATAAAACAAGGTGATAACTAAAAGGAATTACTGAATAACTTAGTAAAATTGATATAACTGCTATGGATGGTCCTATACTGAATAAACGAGTATCTCCTCTAGATGGAAAAAGATTCTCTTTGAAAATAAGTTTTGTCCCATCTGCTAAAGCTTGAAGAATTCCCCAAGGACCGGCGTATTCGGGACCAATACGTTGTTGTATTCCTGCAGATATTTCTCTTTCTAACCACACAATTACGAGTACACCTATTGTGATTCCCAATACAAGAGTCAAAATAGGGAAAAACATCCCTATGATTCCATAGACTTCTTTTAAAGATTCCAATCTAGAAAAAGAATTTATATCTTGTACTTCTGTTGTATCAATTATCATTTTAACGATCAACTTCTCCCATAATGATATCTATGCTACCTAGTATTGTCATAATATCGGCCAATTTCATTCTTTTAACTAACTGAGGAAGAATTTGCAAATTGATAAAACCAGGTGGACGAATTTTCCACCTCCAAGGAAAACCACTCTGATCTCCTATTAAAAAAATTCCCAATTCTCCCTTTGGGGCTTCAACTCTTACATAAAGTTCTTGCTTCGGTAATTCAAAAGTAGGAGAAGGTTTTTTACTAATGAATCGATATTCAAAATCATTCCATTCTGGATCCCTTTCTCTAGCAAAGAATCGGGTTTCTAAATTCTCATAGGGTCCCCCTGGAATTCCTTCCAGAGCCTGTTGAATAATTTTTATCGATTCCCTCATTTCAGCGATTCGGACTAAATAGCGAGCTAATGAATCTCCTTCTTTTTGCCAATGGATTTCCCAATCCAATTCGTCGTAACATTCATAATGATCAACTTTACGAAGATCCCATTGGATTCCGGAAGCTCGTAGCATTGGTCCCGATAAACCCCAATTTATTGCTTCTTCTGGACCAATAATGCCTACCCCCTCAACTCGTTCTAAAAAAATAGGATTTCGCATAATAAGTTTTTGATATTCAGAAACCGCTGTTAAAAAATAATCACAGAAATCCAAACATTTATCTATCCATCCATAAGGTAGATCGGCCGCTACTCCTCCGATACGAAAATAATTATGCATCATTCTCATACCGGTGGAAGCTTCGAATAGATCATATACTAATTCTCTTTCTCTGAAAATATAGAAAAAAGGAGTCTGTGCACCAATATCTGCCATAAAGGGGCCAAGCCATAACAGATGAGAAGCTATACGACTCAACTCTAACATAATTACTCTGATATAACTGGCTCTCTTAGGTACTTGAATGTTTCCCAACTGTTCTGGTCCATTTACGGTTATTGCTTCTGTGAACATAGTAGCTAAATAATCCCAACGTGTTACATAAGGCAGATATTGTATAACTGTTCGATTTTCCGCAATTTTTTCCATTCCTCTGTGTAAATAACCCAATATTGGTTCACAATCAATAACATCTTCGCCATCTAGAGTAAGGATGAGCCGAAGAACACCATGCATTGATGGGTGGTGAGGTCCCATATTGACTATCATGAGGTCTTTTCTTGTAGTTGTTACATTCATAGGTTATTCCTCGATTCATTCTTTCATGAATTGCTGAAAATGAAAAGAAGTTCATTAAAATTCAAGATCTAATAAAAAAATCAAATAATTCAAATTCCTTTTTCAATTAACGAGTTTTTGATTCCCGAATATCCAGCTGACTAATTAATTCTTTATAACGTACTCTATTTTTCTTTGACAAATAAGAGAGCAGTCGTTGGCGTTTTCCCAGGATTTTACGTAGACCTCTCTGAGATAAATAGTCTTTTCTGTGCAATTCCAAATGTGAAGTCAGTCTTCGTATCTTATTGGTGAAATGAAATACTTGAAATTCAACGGACCCCCTGTTTTCTTCTTTTTCTTCTTGTGAAATAACTGAAATGAATGAATTTTTTACCATAAAACGGATTTTCTATCCTCTTTTTTTTTAATGGATTTTACTGATCAGTAAGAATAATGCTAGTCATTTTAATTTGGTATACACAATAATCTTAATTTCTTTATGAACTCCTAATTTTATCAAATAAAATTAATCAATCCAATTTTCTTTTCAATTTTATTCGTATAGGAATAGGAATATGAAAATTCGTATAGGAATAGGAAAGGATGATATATTTCTACATTTAGAAAAGATACAAAATTTTGGATCTAATCTAATAATAAAATAAAAAATAAGAAGATTCCGTTAATCATTTATAGATCTATTGGATATTGATACATGCATTGAATTCGTAGTCATGTATCAGACTGGAAGGTAAGACAATACATGGGTGCAACTATTTGTTTCATATGCCATACATATATGGTACAGAATATATATGAAAAACGCATCATTAACAAATTTGCAATCGTGGATACATATTTATCCTTATCATACTGAAGCGGATCCCATTATTGGTATCAAACCAATATCGATTCATACAAGATAAATCTTCTAATCGAGAATTAGGCCAAAGAACGAACTTTAATTTAATTAGTTTCTTTTTATCAAAATGTTTTCTTTTATCCAAAACAAAGTTTTTTACGTTGTTGCAAAATACTGGATTTTTATGAATACCATCTCGTGAATTGAAACAAATTAGAATTCTTAATTCTTTACGTCCTTTAGTGGATAAAACTTTTTCGGGAACAAAGAACAAATCATAATGATTTTTGTATCTATTTTCAGCCATTCTTTGATGTCTTTGAATGGATTTATCCAAATTAATCTTAGCAATATAGCTTTTTTCTCGGTATCTTTGATTAATTTGGGGCTTACTCTTATGAACCAATGAAATATTTAGACTTTGGTACATAATAAATTGTCCGTCATTTTTTATAGACAAACGAACTGGTTCGATAATTAATATACCCTTTTTCATTAATTCTGTAAGAGTTAAATCCTTTTGAATCATCAGAATATCTAAACTCATTTCTCCCCTTTGAATAGAGGATATAGCAATTTCTCTTGGATTTATCAGTCTAAGTAGGAGACAATATATTTTGATATTATTGATCATTCTTTGATTTAAAGAATCATCCCATCTCAATTGAAAACGTAAATACCTTTTTAGGAAGAAATCAAGTTCTGCTTCCGTGTTGCTCTTATATTGCTTTTTCTTTATACGTTTTTTCATATCTGAGCTTGCATAATCTTCTTCAATAGCTTTTTCTTGGTTTGAGAGAAGTGATCCAAGGTTCGCTTGATTTTGTGCATCTGATTCAAGATTATCTCGACTTGCGGATTCTTTTTCTTCTTGATTTCGATTCTCTAATTCAATCGATTTTTTTTCATTCGAAAATAGAAAAAGATTCCTTTTGTTCTTTCTAGTGATGTTTTTATTTTCACTACCATTTTCATTAAAATTTAAAAGAAGTAGTTGGATTGGTATGATCCACGGTCTCATAATATATGTATTATAAAGCAGCACAAATTCTGGAAAGAACCAAAGTTTCAGATTCGATATGGGACGACTTAGTATTTCTTCATTCATTCCGATCCAATCAAAAAGGTCTTTTTTTTTGTTGGATGCCGTAATTCCTCTATTTTGGGAAATTTTAAGATAAAAAAGACCTTTTTGATCCATTTTATCAATTATTTGATAATTATTAATCCCAGTCTTAGTATTTTTATTACCATTGGTATCGATATCGATCCAGGACTCAATATCGACTTTATTTCGAAGACAAAAATCGAAAATTCTCCAATCAAAATATTTTCTATCTGTAAATTTATCCAGATTCATAATAGCATCATCTTCTAAATTAATAGGAATAATACCTCCTGTCATATCAACGAATTTACCCTTTTTATATATCTTATTGTAATTATAACAAATCTCTTGTTTATTATTTAAACGTAATGGTGATACAGAAATATGTGAATCCTTCTTATTTTCATAATTAATCGATTTATATGAAAAAAGGTCATATTTATAGTATTGTTGAAAGTTATATTTTGAATTTGATTCAAAATCATTTAATTTTTTGTAATTAATTAATATTAATTTGTAATTAATTAATATTAATTTGTAATTAATTAATATTAATCGATCTTTTTCATCTGAATGCTTTTTGTTTAAATCTTTATTTTGCACTATACGGGTTTGATTGAATCTATTTCGCCATTTGTGTGGTACTAATCGATACCATCTAATCGGAGATAAATCATATTGATAATGAACCCTTAACCAGTTTTTCCATTGAATCATTCCCGAATTCCAAATATTTTTATGTTTTAATTCAGAATGAAAAATTCCTTGTGTTTCAAAATAATCCTTTATTTTATTCTTAAGAAAAAGAGATGTTCCGTGATATTGATATTGAAGGACATATCTTAACTTATACAAGTTACGAATTTGCGTTTGATATAATTGGTAAAATACATATGCTTGTGAGAATGAGGATAAAAAAATCTTTGATTTTTTATTACTAATATCCGAAATTGATTTTTTTATAGTCCAAATAAAACGAATTGTATTTTTATTTCTTTTATCAATTTTTTCTTTATTTCTTTCATTATTGTAAATGTATTTATCAATCATTTTTTTTGAATTATCAAAAAAAAGTTGTGTAGTGATCCTCGGAATATTAATGATACAGAGAAGGATATCTATGTATATCCTTTCAATTAAAAATTTGAAAAAAGAATATGATTTGTGGATTAATCGAACATTTCTTCTTTTGAATTTCTTTAATTTCTGCCAAATATTTTTTATTGATGCTAATAGTTTAGTAGGATAACTTCTTTTATTATAACTAATATTTATATTGATTTCCGGAGTTAAAAATCCTTTCTTCTTATCTTTTGTAATTTTTTCTATTTGATTCCTGATTGTGCTGGTTCTATCATCCAGATCTTTCATTTTTTTTTCTGTCAAATTCATAAATAGAATTTGAATGGACGATTCATTAATCATCCCATTACTGATTATCCCATCTTTTTCTTTTTTAGTTTCACTCAATTCATATATTTCTCTTAATCCAAATAATTGAATTGGGTTTCTTTTTGAAAGTTCTTTTATTATTCCTTTTAAAAATAGAATGTTTTTCATGACCCATTTTTTTCTTTCTTTTGAAAGGTTTAAAAAAAAATGGATTCTTTCTTTTAAAACCTGTATAACTAAAAAAGAATTCTTTTGCAATTTGATAATCTTTTTTCTGAGTTCTTTAAAAATGGGTTCAAAAAATGAACGTTGTTTTCTGGGAGAACCAAAAGGAAGTTCAGTTTCCATTCCCCAAACTGTTAAAAAACAAAAATCGTTTTTTTGCCCTTTATTTCTCAGCGGATCTTTCTGGGGGGGTGACACCTTAGATCTGTGCCAAGGTTTAAGGCAAAAAGGAAATAGGATCTTTATCTGAATACCGTCTGTCAACCAATTTTTTGGAAATTCGGTTTCTGATAATTGAACACCATTATAGGTGCATTTAACATGCATTTCTCTATTCCAATCTTTTAAGTCCTCGGACCACTCGGGAAATTGAAATAATAACATACGGGCTATATTTTTAGCTATTATCACTGAAGGGAATAGAATATATTTTCTAAGAAAAGATTGGGTTACTAATAGGGATCCTCTTATTACTTGAGCAAATAAAATGCTATCCCAGGCTTCCGCTATTTCTATTCGTGCTTTCTCTTCTCTTTTGTATTCTTCTCTTTTTTCTTCCTCTTTTTTTTTCTCACTTTCTTTTGTCTTTTCCTCCGTATAATCCGAAATTCTTAATTCTGTTGTTTTTTTATACATCCAGTTTTTCAAAATGAATTTTATCATCCTGGAGATATCAAAAGAAAAAAGGGGTTTGTCTATTCTGTCCAAAAAAAGAGTAGAATGCACATTTGCTTGAAACAATTCACAAGTAACTGTTTTACGTCTTTGAGCACGCATAGAGCCTTTGATTATGTCTCGACGAAAATCCGATTGTTGTGAATAACGTATCAAAGCCACTTCGTCGGCTTGATCAGGATTATTAGTATTTTTGCTATTAGCATCAGTATTTTGATGGTTATCAGTAAAAATCACTACACGTTTGGCTTTTCTGGAACGAATCTGATGATCCTCTGCCACGTTTTCTTCGTTTTCTCCCTCCTGTTGTTCCAAATCGTTGATTAATTTGTATGACCACGGAGGAACTTTTTTACTTATTTCTTTTATTCCAATAGATTTTTTTTTAATTCTTTTAGTCTTGGGCTCAGTTATAACTGCGTTGAAGAAAATTTTCAAGATTTTTATTTGATCTTCTGAATTAATTCTTCCTTGTTCAGTTTCTGGAAATGGAAATAAATAAAGTTTTTTTTCTGTTGATAATGAATTTCTATCAAATGCATCTATTTGTTTTTCCAAGTTTTCCTGATCAGTATTAAAAAGTATAACATGAATCTTATTTATCCAACCTGTCTCGATGTAATTTTTTATAGAAATTTTATTTAGGATTGGGGATGAAAAAAAAAATTTGACCCTTCCACGACAGGGCCCTTTCAAAAAAGGATCATATATTTTAGGCAAGTATTCTTTTTTATTTTCATCATTACACAATCTAGTTCTTTTTTCGAGTACATCTAGAGTAATGGATCCTTTATTTCGAGTTTCCATTCGATTTCTAAATTCTTTGCTCAAGTTGTTCTTTTTTTGTTCATTGGTATAAATCCAATGATCATACAATTCATCAGAGGGTAGTTTTTCTCTTGTCAACAAAGAAATTTTTTTTTGTATCATTTCCAAGAAAGTTGACAAACTGGGGGGGTAC